AGATTCTGAAAAAACAGGATCTCCGCCTACGCAAGTAAATTGTTGATAAAATTCCAGAATGGAATTCTCTTTTGAACCCATTTTTTTTTTCTCCTTATCATTCAGAAAAGACAAGAAGATCTCAGGGTAATAAACATTTTCTAGAATTTCTCGAAGATTCAAACCCATAGCTGATAATAGAACTAGAATAGAGATCTTTTGTTTCCTACTCACACGAGCCCATATCCTGGCTTTTTTATCTATCTCTAATTTGACTCTTCCTCCCCAATCCGATATTATTATTCCGGTATAAACAGAAATCCCGTTATGGTCCAATTCTGTCTGGTAATAAATACCTGGGCTTTGCAATATTTGATTGATCACAATTCTGTATATTCCATTTACTATAAAAGTTCCGATGGAATTCATTAAAGGAATTTGGCCAATAAAAACGGTTTGCTCTTGCATATTTCGACTGGTTTTCCAAATGAGTCCTGCAGATACATATAATTCCGAAGAATATGTAAGTGATTCATATACAGCATCTCTTTCTTTTATCAAAGGTTCTACTAATTTCTGCCTTTCTACAAATAATTGAAATTCCATTTCTTGATCTGGATCTTCTATTTTTGGAAACTTCGAAAGTTCTTCTTTTAAACCTTGACCAATGAACCGACAAAATCCTTCAAATTGGATCTGATTAAATCCAGGTATTGTAGACATTCCTTCATTTCTATCCACGAGCATTTTTAATTTCCCATTTATTGAAAAAAAAAAAAGAAAATAAATAAAGATTCTATCTTTTTTTGGATCTTTCTTTGTGCAATCCAATTTTTATAATTGATCTGGCAATCATAGAATTTTTATTCTGTTTACAGAATCCCATAAAATCTTATCAAACTACAAGTACTATTATACATATTCTAATATGTAATATTTGCTAACTAAATAATAAATAAAAAAAGAGAATTTTATACCCCAATTGGGTAGAATTTTTTTCATTAATAAATATTCATTTATCTAAAAAAAGATTAAAAGATTCCAAAGTATACAATATATAAAAGAATTTATTAAACATATGGATAAAGGAGATCGGTCTAAGTATCTCTAACTGGTTAGAAATACTTTTGGAAAGTAAAAAAGGATAAGATATTTGTTTAGAGATCCATATTTCTTGGAAAAAATTTTCTGTTACGGGGTTTTTATATATTCTATTATGTTGTTAGAATAAAAATGGTAAATCAAAAATAAAAAGAATATAGCAGTAGTGAAATATGATTTCTTCTTCAAATTTAAGACTCGGTCCTAAATTCACAGTCCTAAATTATAGGTTCGACTTCGAATTCTTCTAGTATTTTGGTAACTCAAGATTGACATTTGGTTTTATTTTCATTTTAATATAAAAAAAAGATAAAGTTTCAATTTCAATAGTGTGTGTGGTTTGTTCTATTCTAATCTAACGAAAGAATTTATAGAATAAATAGATTCAATAGAACCAAAAAAGGAATAATAGAAGTATTCAATTTAAATAACAGAAAGATAAATAGAAAACAAATGAAATTTGTTAAGTGTACTTTTTTTTTACAAAAAAAAAAATACTATTTTTTTTTTATCTACAAAAGTAAAGATTCCATTATTTTTTCAATAGAAAGTTTCTAGTGCTTTGGCGGCATGGCCGAGTGGTAAGGCGGGGGACTGCAAATCCTTTTTCCCCAGTTCAAATCTGGGTGCCGCCTATTTAACAATTAACAATCTAAGTTCATAATCGTGCGAAGGATACGAACTTTTACTATTTTTACTATGAGATTAATTCAAAACATATGAGAATTCCTTTTTTTTTTTTAGAATAGAATATGGTCGAATTTCATTTCTATATTAATAGAAATGAAATTTGAAACTCCAAAAATAAATTTATAGAAATAAATAGAAATAAAAAGATTAACTAAAAAAAAAAAAAAAGAATTGATAAATCTTAATATACTGAATAATGTTCAGATTAATAATATTATTGTTTATATAATGGATCTTAAATAAAATTCGATCAAGATACAGAATATCTATTGGAGAGACTTTGTAGAGGAATTTCGGTCAATACTTAGTAAGTCAATCAATCAATATAAGTCAATTAATCAAATTAAGTGAATAAAGAATTTTACATGTCAAATAGACAAATAATAATAAAAAAAAAAAGAAGTAAAAAAAAATATCTTTTTGGGGTTCGTCTTAATGAAGAATAATTAAGCAACGAGTGTTTTTTTTATTCTTCTATACTTTTCTACTTTCTTATTATTATTTATAATTCAAAACAATAAATTTATTATTTTTGAAATATTCAACTTAAACCAAAGGTTTTCCTATAGATTTTTTTTTCTTCATCTTTTCCAATTTTATTAGGAATATAAAAAAAGTGGGTTTTCTATTTTTAAATTAAATTTGTCTTTTTAAACTTTTTCATTACCTCAAATCTATTGGAATACAAACTATATAATTTGTATTTTTAATCTTTTTTTTTACTCTTTCAAAGTAATCTTACTATTTTTATTGAACAATTGACCAAAACTAGAATTTTTTTTTTAATGTTCGAGGGCAGAATATATATGGATATAGTAAGTCTCGCTTGGGCTGCTTTAATGGTAGTTTTTACATTTTCCCTTTCACTCGTAGTATGGGGAAGAAGTGGATTATAAGGGTACTATTTATTAATTGACTAATTGCGTTGATAAAAAAAAACTCTATTAATTTAGATTGTTCTGCAAACACTTTATCGAGGTTACGATTTTTTTTAATTAAAAATGGAATAAAAAAAGATTCCGTTCGTGATTGATTCTATCTAGTTAGAATGACTATTCTATAGTAATCCTTTTCTCTCTTTCGATAGTAAATCGAAATAATCAAATTAGAAAAAAGGATAGTTCTAGTAGAAAGACCTAGAAAAAATTGTCTAGTTCTTTCTACTATGCCGCTCTCCTATCGCATATAAGACGAGAGATTGTCGTCCGCTTCTTTGATATAAGTCTTGAAATAGAACTCAATTTCCCAATGATTTATCATTTATAAGAACTTAATAAGTATCATAAAGGTGAATTTTAAAAGTTCACCTTTATTAAAATTAATTACTTTGACTAACAGTTTTGACGTATATTATAAGCAAAAAAGCAGTAGGAACTAGAATGAAGAGTGCAGTAGCAATAAAAGCGAGAATATTAACTTCCATAGGTTATCTTTTCCTTTTTTTTTACTTTACAATAACTTCGGGATTTAATCCCATAGAGATGATGAATCTTTCGTCGCTAAATTAAATGGGATGGATCTCAGCTCGATGATATCGAATAATACCTATATTATGAATAACAATATCTGAGTTATCAAATCAATTCGTCGTCGAAAATGGAATAGTATAACACAGAAAGATTTTTTATCCATATCGAATTATAAAATTGGAGTTTTTAGATAGCAATAAAAAGAGTCTTTCATCAGACCTAGACAAAAAAAAGTAATGAATTGAGTTATGAGTTATAGAGAACGATCGAGTTTTTTACTTTATTTTTTACTTTAAAAACATTATATATAAATTGACTGGAAGGAATAAAAAAAGAAGGACAACTGAAAATGAAATTTGGGAGGACAGCTTTTTAAATTTTTTTAGGCAATTTGTCTCCTCTTCTCTTAAAAAAAGAGGGGAGTTGAATTAATGTAGTTTTTTATTCAATTCTTTATTTATATCTTCGGGACTGACGGGGCTCGAACCCGCAGCTTCCGCCTTGACAGGGCGGTGCTCTGACCAATTGAACTACAATCCCAGAAAAAGAAAATGGAAATGATACAACATATGATTTTTTATGGAATTAATTAATTGTATTGAAATATTTTTGTAATCTTTCTTTTTTAATTTCAAATGTAAATAGAAAAAATCACAGTAGATGGAGGTGGGTACAATAGAAAAATCTATTGACTCCTATGTTCATGGACATACACTTTTGTTAGGGGCACCTATTTTTAATCAGCTTGTTTTCTTATTTCAAATCTAACTCCATTGCTAATTATTTCTTTTCCATTACTCTTTCTTTTTATTTCATTTTCTACTAGATAATTTAGAATCTAGATAAAAATATAGAATATAGATTGGTCCCTAAATTACAAGTTTTTTTGTCTAAAAATAAATAACGGATTTGCTTATTTATTCTTTTTTTTTTTTTTCTTTTTTTATGGAGGATCCTTGAAAAAGTGAATTTTTGGGCCGAGCTGGATTTGAACCAGCGTAGACATAGTGCCAACGAATTTACAGTCCGTCCCCATTAACCGCTCGGGCATCGACCCAGGAAGAATCCTTTTCAAACTTATGAATAATTCATAATCAACTTCCTTTCGTAATACCCTACCCCCAGGGGAATTCGAATCCCCGCTGCCTCCGTGAAAGGGAGATGTCCTGAACCGCTAGACGATGGGGGCACATTTGTATCTCTATCAAGCATCCTATCAACATAGTATGTTCACTTTTTTGAAATTGTCAATATAATGAAATTGTGTGATTTGATTTCAAAGAGACTCTATGGCAGTGATTGGTCTTCCAGAAAACCAAACCTACATTGATTTACTTATTGTTAAGATAGATAAAAGAGATTTTGTTAAATCTTGACCAAAAGATTAACAAATCATAAAGTTATAAATAGGATATTAGGAGTCAAAAGATGCATTTTTTATCAAATTATTTTTTATTGAATTCTAATTCACGTAAGATTTTCGTCATCGAATCTAATTAATCTAATTTTTTAATTAGATACAAATTAGATTAATTAGTGCGAAGTCACTTTGATTAAGGTATATTTATCAATATACCTGAATCTTTTTATTAGGGGAGATAATTTAATTAAGTTTTATAAGTTTTAGCTTGAAAAGATCCATTATATTGATCTTTTTAGAAAATAAACCGGATTTATCTTCTATTTACTAGTTTGACTCGCTTTTTTTGTATAAATTATTTACTTTTCCGCCTGTAGACTGACCAATTATAACAATCCTTT